AATCGGATTTTCGTCGAGACATAATAAAAGGCTCCATGCGCGCTCAAAGACGTAAAACAACTATTTTGGAACTATTTCAAGCAAATGTACATTCCCCCCTTTTTTTGGACAGAATAGACAAACCAACCTTTTTTTCTTTTGATATCTCCGGACTGATGAAACTCATTTTTATAAATTGGATGGGGAAAAACACAGAATTCAAAATTTCGGATTATGCGAAGGAAGAGACAAAAGAAAGGGATAAAAAAGAGGAGGACAAAAAGGAAAAGGACAAAAGAGAGGAGAAAGCACGGATAGAAATAGCAGAAGCCTGGGATACCATTCTATTTGCTCAAGTAATAAGGGGTTCCGTATTAGTAACCCAATCAATTCTTAGAAAATATATTCTATTACCTTCATTGATAATAACTAAAAATATTGGCCGTATGTTATTATTTCAATTTCCTGAGTGGTCCGAAGATTTAAAGGATTGGAATAGAGAAATGCATGTTAAATGCACCTATAATGGTGTTCAATTATCAGAAACAGAATTTCCGAAAAACTGGTTAACAGACGGTATTCAGATAAAGATCCTATTTCCTTTCTGTCTGAAACCTTGGCACAGATCTAAGCTACGATCCCCTCATAGAGATCCAATGAAAAAGAAAGGGCAAAAAGATGATTTTTGTTTTTTAACAGTTTGGGGAATGGAAGCTGAACTACCTTTTGGTTCTCCCCGAAAACGATCTTCCTTTTTTGAACCGATTTTTAAAGAACTCAGAAAAAAAATTAGAAAATTGAAAAAGAATTGTTTTCTAGTTCTAAGAGTTTTAAAAGAAAGAACAAGTTTGTTTTTAACGATCTCAAACGAAATAAAAGAATGGATTATCAAAAGCATTCTATTTATAAAAATAATAATAAAAGAACTCTCAAAAATAAATCCAATTCCATTATTTGGATTGAGAGAAGTATATGAATCGAGTGAAACTAAAAAAGAAAAAGATTTGATAATCAGTAATAGTAATCGGATAATTCATGAATCGTCCATTCAAATTCGATCTATGGATTGGACAAATTATTCACTGACAGAAAAAAAAATGAAAGATCTGACTGATAGAACAAGTACAATCAGAAATCAAATAGAAAAAATTACAAAAGACAAGAAAAGGTCATTTCTAACTCCAGAAATAAATATTAGTCCTAACAAAAAAAGTCATAATGCTCAAAGATTAGAATCCCCCAAAAATATTTGGCAGATATTAAAAAGAATAAATACTCGATTAATCCGTAAATCACATTATTTTATAAAATTTTTCATTGAAGGGATATACATAGATATCCTTCGATATATCATTAATATTCCCAGGATCAATGCACTTAAATCAACAAAAAAAATGATTGATAAATACATTTACAATAATGAAGCAAATCAAGAAAGAATTGATAAAACAAATCAAAATACAATTCACTTTATAAAGTTACTTTCTAATATTCGAAATAGTAATAAGAATTCAAAGATTTTTTGTGACTTATCCTTCTTGTCACAAGCATATGTATTTTACAAATTATCACAAACCCAAGTTATTAACTTGTATAAGTTAAGATCTGTTCTTCAATATCACGGAACATCCCTTTTTCTTAAGAATGAAATAAAGGATTATTTTGGAGCAAAAGGAATATCTCATTCTAAATTAAGACATAAGAAACTTCGGAATTCTGGAATGAATCAATGGAAAAACTGGTTAAGGAGTCATTATCAATACGATTTATCTCAGATTAGATGGTCTAGATTAATACCACAAAAATGGCGAAATAGAGTTAATCAGCGTTGTATGGTTCAAAATAAAGATTTAAACAAATGGGATTCATATGAAAAAGACCGATTAATTCATTACGAAAAAGAAAATGATTATGAAGTAGCCTCATTACCAAATCAAAAAGATAATTTTAAAAAACATTTTAGATATAATCTTTTATCATATAAATCTATTAATTATAATTATGACGCTAAGAAGAACTCATATATTTATGGATCGCCGTTAAAAGTCAATAATAACCAAGAGATTTCTTATAATTACAACACACATAAACACAAATTTTTTAATATGCTGGACGGTATCCTTCTCAATAATTATCTAGGAGAAACTGATATTATGGATATGGCGAAAAGTCCGGATAGAAAATATTTTGATTGTAGAATTCTCAATTTTTGTCTTAAAAAGAAGGTCAATATTGAGGCCTGGATCAATGGTACCAACAATAATAAAAAGACTAGTAATTATCAAATAATTGATAAAATTGCTAAGAAAGGCCTTTTTTATCTCACAATTCATCAAGAAATCAAACCACCCAACCAAAAAAGATTTGATTGGATGGGAATGAATCAAGAAATACTAAGTCGTCCCATATCGAATCTGGAACTTTGGTTCTTCTCAGAATTTGTGCTACTTTATAATGCATATAAAATGAAACCATGGGTCATACCGATCAAATTACTTCTTTTCAATTTGACTGGAACTGAAAATGTTAGTGAAAATAAAAACCTCAATGGAAAGCAAAAACAAAAAGGGGATCCTTTTAGATCATCAACTGAAAAAAAATCTCTTGAATTAGAGAATAGAAATCAAGAAGAAACCACAGTTCAAGGGAATCGTGAGTCAGTTCTCTCAAATCAAGAAAAAGATGTTGAAGAAGATTATGCAGGATCAGCCATAAAAAAACGTAGAAAGAAAAAGCAATACAAAAGTAATACGGAAGCAGAACTCGATTTCTTCCTAAAAAGATATTTGCTTTTTCAATTGAGATGGGATGATTCTTTAAATCAAAGAATGATCAATAATATCAAGGTATATTGTCTCCTGCTTAGACTGATAAATCCAAGAGAAATTGCTATATCCTCTATTCAAAGGGGAGAAATGAGTCTGGATATAATGCTGATTCAGAAGGATTTAACTCTTACAGAATTGATGAAAAAGGGGATATTGATTATCGAACCAGTTCGTCTGTCTGTAAAAAATGATGGACAATTTATTATGTATCAAACCATAAGTATTTCATTGGTTCATAAGAATAAGCACCAAACTAATCAAAGATGCCGAGAAAAAAGATATGTTGATAAGAAGAATTTTGCCATTGCAAGACATCAAAGGATAACTGGAAATAGCGACAAAAATCATTATGATTTGCTTGTTCCTGAAACTATTTTATCGCCTAGACGTCGTAGAGAATTGAGAATTCTAATTTGTTTCAATTCAAGGAATAGAAATGGTATAGATAGAAATCCAGTATTTTGCAATATGAACAACGTAAAAAACTGTGGTCAATTTTTGGATGAAAGCAAACATCTTGATAGAGATCAAAATAAATTAATTAAATTAAAATTCTTTCTTTGGCCCAATTATCGATTAGAAGATTTAGCTTGTATGAATCGCTATTGGTTTGATACCAATAATGGCAGTCATTTCAGTATGGTAAGGATACATATGTATCCACAATTAAAAATGCGGTGATGGTACTCCTATATATATCCTGTACCATATCGGGTATATGAAAGCAAACAGATACACACATGCGTTGCGTTGTCTTACATTTCATTCTGATACATGATACTAATTTAATGACGTATCAATTAGATCTATAAATGAATCACCAGAATCTTCTTATTTTAGGTCTAAATTATTCTCTTTTGTAAGTGCTATCCTTTTGTATCCCTATACGAATCAAATTGAAAATTGGATTGATCATTGATTAATTTTATTTGAGAAAATTAGGAGTCCATAACGAAATTCAGTATACCAAATTCAAATGGCTGGGATTATTATTACTGATCGGTAAAATTCATATCTTTAAAAAAGAAAAGGGGGAGAAGATTTCGTTTTATGGTAAAAAATCCATTCATCTCAGTTATTTCGCAAGAAGAAAAAGAAGAAAAGAGTGGATCTGTTGAATTTCAAGTATTCAGTTTCACCAATAAGATACGAAAACTGACTTCACATTTGGAATTGCACAGAAAAGACTATTTATCTCAGAGAGGTCTACGGAAAATTCTGGGAAAACGTCAACGGCTACTGACTTATTTGTCAAAGAAAAATAGAGTGCGTTATAAAGAATTAATTGGTCGGTTGGATATTCGAGAACCAAAAACTCATTAATTTGAAGAGCTTTAATTATTTGATTTATTAGATCTTGAATTTTGATGAATTTCTTTTCGTTTTCAGCAATTCATGGACGAATGAATCGGGAAAAAACCTATGAATGTACCAACTACAAGAAAAGACCTCATGATAGTAAATATGGGTCCTCACCACCCATCAATGCATGGTGTTCTTCGACTCATCATTACTCTAGATGGTGAAGATGTTATTGACTGTGAACCTATATTGGGTTATTTACACAGAGGAATGGAAAAAATTGCGGAAAACCGAACAATTATACAATATCTGCCTTATGTAACACGTTGGGATTATTTAGCTACTATGTTCACAGAAGCAATAACCGTAAATGCACCAGAGCAGTTAGGAAACATTCAAGTACCTAAAAGAGCCAGCTATATCAGAGTAATTATGTTGGAGTTGAGTCGTATAGCTTCTCATTTGTTATGGCTTGGCCCTTTTATGGCAGATATTGGTGCACAGACCCCTTTCTTCTATATTTTCAGAGAAAGAGAATTAGTATATGATCTATTCGAAGCTGCCACCGGTATGAGAATGATGCATAATTATTTTCGTATCGGAGGAGTAGCTGCTGATCTACCTCATGGCTGGATAGATAAATGTTTGGATTTCTGCGATTATTTTTTAACAGGGGTTGCTGAATATCAAAACCTTATTACGCGAAATCCTATTTTTTTAGAACGAGTTGAGGGCGTAGGCATTATTGGTGCAGAGGAAGCAATAAATTGGGGTTTATCAGGACCAATGCTACGAGCTTCCGGAATACAATGGGATCTTCGTAAAGTTGATCATTATGAGTGTTATGACGAATTTGATTGGGAAGTCCAATGGCAAAAAGAAGGAGATTCA